CAATAGTGTATTCCATAGCCCCTCGTTCCTGGAAAGTAGTCACTACTTGAGCTACGGAAGATGCTTTTTGACCAATAGCTACATAAACACATATTACATTTTGACCTTTTTGATTTAGAATCGTATCTGTAGCTACTGCTGTTTTACCAGTCTGTCTATCCCCAATAATTAATTCTCTCTGACCGCGTCCTATAGGTATCATTGCATCAATAGCAATAAGCCCTGTTTGAAGAGGCTCATATACGGAACGTCTAGAAATAATACCTGGAGCGGGAGATTCAATTAAGCGAGATTCAGAAGCTGAAATTTCCCCTCTTCCATCAATAGGTTTTGCTAGAGCATTTATAACACGACCCAAATAAGCCTCACTTACCGGTATCTGAGCAATTTTTCCTGTTGCTTTTACAGAACTTCCCTCTTGTATCATCAAACCATCGCCCATTAACACAACGCCAACATTATTTGATTCCAAATTCAAAGCAATACCTATTGTACCCTCTTCAAATTCTACTAATTCACCTGCCATTACTTCATCAAGACCATGAATACGAGCAATTCCGTCACCCACTTGAAGTACGGTGCCGGTATTCACAACCTTTACTTCTCTATTATATTGTTCAATACGTTCACGGATAATATTACTAATTTCGTCGGCTCGAATGGTTACCATTAGCGTCTATTAATTCTTTTTCGGAAGTAAAGGAAAAAAATAATGCCTAAATTCTAAACTAAAAAAATAGAAGGACTATTCTTCCATAGCCCCCAGAATGCCAATATTAGCACTGATGGTACGAAAATGTAACTCACTATTCAAACAACTATTCAGAGTACCTAGAGCTCCTTGTAAGGCTTGTTGGAAAACTCGCCGTCGCACTTGATTAATCGCTCTTTGTTGTTCAAAAAGAAGGGTTTCATTTTTGTAATTTTCTAATCGTTCCAAACTATCACAAGTGGCATTAATCAAATTTTCTTTTTCTCGTTCTATCTCGGAGTATCCATTCACTCGATATTCATTTGCTTCCGTTTCCACTTTACGTAAGCGTGCCCGGGCTTTTTCGAGTTGCTCAATAGCTCCTTTACGTAATTCTTCTGAATTTCGAATAGTACTCAAGATCCTCTGTTTTCGATTATCTAATAAATCATTTAATGAAAGTAGATTTTGTTACCATTAATTAATTTCACAACTTACATGATCTCTTCCCGAACCAAACATGAACCTTTCGATTCATTTGGCTCTCACGCTTCATTTTTAAATTTATGGGCATTCCATATATTTTAATGTAATGAGCCTACCCTCTCTTTTCTGTTCGTATTCAAAGATATTAAAATGTATCTTATACAAGACCAGAGTTTATTCGGAGGACTCTTCTGACCAGACAAAAAATCTATAATTGTCAGCAAAGTTGTTTCTTTATATTTTATTTGTATTTGTTATGTTATTTTTTTTTTTTTTTTTTATTGTTTTATTAATTATTTTTCGATTTAGTTTTCTTTTAGTTAGTTTTATTTATTCAATATTCCTTCAATATTCAAATCCAAAAATTCTCATTCTATTTCTATACATAACATAGGTTGTCTATTCAGCATTGAATAAAAAAGGAGGTGCCTTTTTCCTTAGGAAATGGTTCAAATTATTTTATCGATATGAGTGTTCTATATCGGATAAATTAGCAACTATGCATTTTTTATTTTTAAACCATCTTAGTACTAACATAGTGGTAGAAAGAGTACCATGTTTGTTGTGCCTGGACTTCAAACAGTTTAGCTTTAACCATGTTAAAGGTCCCACATTATTGGTTGATAGAGAATCAAAGTCAATGTACCAATGAATTACGAAATGCTATGGTTCTTACATATGATTACTTAATTTATTCAGAAGTAATTCGTCGAGATCATGCACACTTTTTATCCTATTTATTTTATCCTTATTTATAAAAATAAAATAAATAATAAAAAAATAAAGTGCAGCCGGTTGGATCCAACCTATTTTTGAAATACACAACTCGCACACACTCCCTTTCCAAAATAAATCAATACACCAAGTACTACACTTAGATTTATTGGATTTGTTGCTAAAATATCGGTATTAAACCCAAAACCCCCGGCGGATGGCCAGTGGCCCAAGGAAACAAAAGAATTGGTTACACTTTTCATATACTCTCCTCTTATAGATAGGACTAACAAAGAACAGAGTTCTTTTTGTATCACTTCGCCCTCCCCTTTTTTGTTGATTTCCTTTTTTTATGTTATGGGATTTTTTATTGGGAATAGATTAATTTATTTGATTTAATTTATTATTTTGCATTTTTTTATAATTAAATCTTATTTATTATTTTTTTTTTATTCTAATTAAATTAAAGTTTCCAGTTTCAAAGAAGATACTTATTGGGTTGGGTTCGGTCCTGGGTATTATGCCAATTGCAAAATACCTCGTTTGTTGCGTTGCAACGCATCCTAAAAAAAGGTTTCCATTATACTAAGAACTAAAAACGGGAAGGAAGAAAGCGAGAGGATCCGCTAATTACTAATCCTAAAATCCGTCCTTCCCGGAGGTATTCTATCAACGAATAAGTAATTGTTAGAGTGAAATGTTGATATAATTCGAAAAAACAAATGGCGAGTCTAAGTCAAAAAAAGTACATTACGTACTTTTCTTCTAGAATTAAACAAATGGATTCGCAAATAAAAGTGCTAATGCCACGACCAGTCCGTAAATTGTTAAAGCTTCCATAAAAGCCAGACTTAGCAATAAAGTACCTCGTATTTTACCCTCTGCTTCTGGCTGTCTCGCAATACCTTCTACAGCTTGACCCGCAGCAGTACCTTGACCAACCCCAGGTCCAATAGAAGCAAGCCCTACGGCCAATCCAGCAGCAATAACAGAAGCGGCAGAAATTAGTGGATTCATGGTAAGCTAAGCTCCTCACACAAAAAAAAAGAAATAGTTAATGATACAATCAACCAATTAATCATCAGAAATACAGAAATACTTCGAAATCTCGTTTTTAGTTCTTATACATGATGGAGTTTTTGTAAATCTAGATGCATATGATTCTAGTCATTGCATTTCTTTATTCTAAACTTATTTTTCATTCAATTCTTCATTCTTTATTCTTCTAAATCCTTGAGTTCAGAGTTCATCTGTTTATTTGTTCAATCCCCAATCACAGACAAAGCGGAAAGACTTTCTATTGGAATCCCATCTAAGTGCAGTGAGCTGTGAAATAAAAAATAAATATTATATAAGAATAAGATAAAAGAGCCTCACTATAACTAGTGAATTTCTAATATCACATATACATTTGTTTCTTCCATAACGTAAACCGCCTATTGAATATGATTCTAGAATTACTTTTTTTGAACCATATGCGGGGGCTGGACAGACTTATAACTATTTATTACATATGTCCAGTTTCTTTTTCCTAAGATTTTTTTACAATTAAATAATATCGTACATCTTTCCTGCTACGACTCTATACCATATATCAAAATTTTATCTATTATGATTTCTCGCCAAGTCGATTATATTAAATTGAACTCCACATGAATTGGGATAAGGTTGAAAAAAAAACAATTTAGAAAGCTAGTCAATGATGACCCTCCATGGATTCACCTATATAAGCCGCGGCTAAAGTTGCAAAAATAAGAGCTTGAATACCGCTTGTGAATAATCCAAGAAACATGACGGGTATAGGAACTACTGAAGGTACTAAAGAAACAAGAACAACAACTACTAATTCATCAGCCAATATATTTCCGAAAAGTCGAAAACTAAGCGATAAAGGTTTTGTGAAATCTTCTAGGATGTTAATTGGTAAAAGTATTGGAGTTGGTTGAATGTATTTCCCAAAATAACTCAAACCTTTTTTTGTAAGACCCGCATAAAAATATGCCACTGACGTGGGTAAAGCTAAAGCAACAGTAGTGTTTATATCATTCGTGGGCGCAGCTAACTCCCCATGAGGTAACTGTATGATTTTCCGAGGTAAAAGAGCACCTGACCAGTTAGAAACAAAAATAAATAAGAACATAGTTCCAATAAAGGGAACCCAAGGACCATATTCTTCTCCAATCTGAGTTTTACTCAAGTCCCGAATGAATTCAAGGATATATTCGAAGAAATTCTGACCGTCGGCCGGAATGGTTTGTGGATTCCGAACAGCTAGGGTAACTGAACCTAATAAGATAGCAATTACGACCCAAGAAGTGATAAGTACTTGGGCATGGACTTGTAAACCTCCTATTTGCCAATATAAATGTTGGCCTACTTCTACACCCGATATATCATATAGCCCTTTGAATGTGTTAATGGAACATGGTATAACATTCATATTGTCCTCTGACAGAAATTGAACTTAAAAAAAATTATTTTGATTCAACCATCTCTTTCTTAACTGACCCACTTTAATCATTAATCGTATATTTAGGATACTAAGTAATCACATAATATCCCCAATCCGAGTACTTTTTTTTTATCTTTTTTTTTTGAAATCCAGGAATAGCAACCGATCCAATAAATAAAATCTGTGAAGTTTTCTGAAGTAATTGACTTATCTATCTTATGATTATTAATAATAATCAATGATTTCTTATATAACTAGAACGACCTTCACAAATTGCGGATACTAATTTGTTAAGAATCAATCGGATTGAAGCGATAGCGTCATCGTTGGCTGGAATCGAAATATCTGCGAGATCTGGGTCACAATTTGTATCGATTAAACAAATCGTCGGAATCCCCAAAATGACACATTCTCGAAGAGCCGTATATTCTTCTTGCTGATCAACGATAATTACAATATCGGGTAACCCTGTCATATATTTGATCCCACCCAGATATGTTTGCAAGGTGGATAATTGTCTCTTCAACATTGCTGCATCCCTTTTGGGGAGACGGTTGAGTTTCCCCATCCTTTGTTCGGCTCTTAAATCCCTGAACTTTTGAAGTCTCGTTTCCGTAGTGGACCAATTCGTTAACATACCACCAAGCCATTTTTTATTAACATAATGGCACCGAGCCTTTATTGCAGCGGATGCTACTGAATCAGCTGCTTTATTTTTTGTACCAACGATTAAAAAGTGTTTTCCTCTACTTGCTGCATCAAAAACTAAATCACAGGCCTCTGATAAAAAACGCGCAGTTCTCGTCAGATTTGTAATATGAATACCTTTACGTTTTGCGGAGATGAAAGGTGCCATTCTAGGATTCCATTTCCTAGTACCATGACCAAAATGAACTCCTGCTTCCATCATTTCTTCCAAATTAATGTTCCAATATCTTCTTGTCATTTTTCCCCATACTTGCTCGTTGTTTTTTTTTTTAAACAACGAGACGAGGTATCTGAAATAAATAATTGTTCCGATGGAACTTTCTACCGAGGATTGACCGTTGATACACGATCAAAACCATTAATTCCTTTTAATTCATTATGATCTTTATTATCAATCAAATAGGAAAATTGGACCAGATAATTAAATTATAATATAAAAAAACGAGTCTCCTTTTAGGAATCATTAAATCGTGTCAATGATTGTTCTGATGTCTCATGAAAATTGTTTGGGACGCAAGAACTAAAAAATTCTCTATGGTGAAATAAGATATCTCTCATCTTTCCTTCAAACAAATTTTTCTTTTTGATTTCCAAATGAATGTTTTTGTGTTGCCTTGAATGATGCACTAATTTTTTGAATCCGGTACCAACAGGTATAATTCCCCCTAGAACAACATTTTCTTTCAGGCCTTTCAACCAATCAATACGACCTCGTAGAGCAGCTTTTGCTAAAACTCGAGCAGTTTCTTGAAAACTAGCTTCGGATATGAAACTTTGAGTATTAAGAGATGCCCTCGTTATTCCCAATAAGATTGCTCGATAACAGATCGCTTCATCCAAAACACGCCCTGCTCGTTCGGCTCGCACCAATCCAATTAGCTCTCCGGGTGAAAAAACATTAGACATTCCATCTTCTGAAACCAACACTTTTGATGTTACTTGACGGACAATAATCTCTATATGTCTATTATGGATCTGTACCCCCTGAGATCGATAAACCTTTTGGATCTTATTAACCAAAGAAATACGGCTTTGGGCGATGGTTAGCTCCGTGCTAATTAAGAATCCCCAAGGGATTCCAAGAATTCTTGATATACGTTCATTCCAACTTTTAACCCTCTTTTCGAGATTTATCGATATTGAATCAATCGAACGCACTTCTAACACTTGTTCCACTTTTGGAAGACCTTGCGTTATGTCACCAGATCTTGATTTTTCATATATAAATGTAACTAATGTATCTCCCTCGTGAAGGATTTCTCCATAATGACCATGAACCGTTGCTCCTGGAGTAGCCAAATAGGGCTTGGCTGATCTTATTACTAAGTAGTCAACATGAACAATTAGAACTTGACCAGATTTTTTCTGTGATCCGTATTTGAATAGACATACATTTTCACAAAAAAATTGTCCAAGGCTAATAATTGTGGACGTCTCATCACAAAAATCCTGGTGGAGAAAACGCCAATTTAAATCGAATGGATTAAAAATAATGTTACTGCACGGATCGGGATTATAAATCCCCCTATTTTCATCTATTAAAAAATATTTAAGTACTTGGAAAGTCTGACTAAATTTGTTAAGTAACAAATATTTCTTTAACAAAATCTGATTATAAGTTATTAAATGGCAAGATGAATAAAAATTCGCAATTTTGAGTACTACTGTACCTAAGGGGCCTAACGAATTCCTAATTGGAATTATAGGACCCGCTTTAATTGATTCTTTTGTCACATTGTTATATTTCAAACCATTGAATGAGCCAATTCGAGAATAGTTGGATGATAACAAAATTTTCAAAGATTGGCATTCCTTATTTTGATTCAACAACGTACCACTAGTTCCTTTATGTTTGGTAAGTAATTGAATCTTTGCCTTGGAATAAAAAGGATTAATATTGGTGTAATCTAATCTATTATGGTTAATCAATCCTGAACCCACCGTACAATTTCTTTTTCCGGTATACGAAATAGGGGACTTGACTAACTCAATTCTTATGAAATTGCAAATTAGATCATTTGTCCTTATTTCAACAAAAGAAGCACGAACCCCCTCTATAAAACCATTTTGTTCTTGGTTCCAATCCAATACTAAACAAGTCCGAACTAATTGAATGCTTGTGTGATAAAGTCCTCGAATTGGCTTGCCATTTCCATAAAGGATATAATTAACAACTCTAAGTTGGACATTATCCCCTTCCTGTAAAAGATCCTGGGGGAAAAATGTTGCTAAATTGATCCCATCCGCTATTTCATATGTGACTACGGGTCGAACCGAAACAAAATACTTTTTCTTAGTAGGTGTGATCCGTTGGACATAGATCCAATTTTTCAATTTTTTGGATTCCTTAGAATTTATTTTTCCCGTTCCCGGTGGTATCAAGATGCCGCTGTGCCTGGATATCTTATCCGTCTCTCCAGGAAAATGAATATCCCCAGAAAATATTTTGAGTTCAATACTTTTTTTTTTTCTCTCCACTCGGACCAATCCACCTACTCGGCTTCTTCTATTTAAAGTGAGTGGTGTATCCACTCCAATAATACTATTGTTCCGGACCATTATCAACGAGGATCCAGGTAAGACATGCACTTCCTCGGGAATGAAAAAAAATCGATCTACTTTCATTTGGTATTTTGGACTAAATTCTTTTGCTCCTCGATATTCAATCAAATCCTCTTTTTTGACGATTGAATCGACCTCTACAGTCCCATATTTAGTAATCCCGGAACTGTTTCTTCGGTATCGGGGATCGTCGAAATAAGCAAGAATACTCTTTCTACGTAAAATACCATTTATGGGTATTTCAATCGAAACACCAAAACGGGGTATTAGTTCTTTCTCGCGCTCTTGATCATATTGTAATGGAATGATCAATCTATTTCTTCGCCTCTTCGCCAAAAAATCAGAATTTTCGTGGAGAATAGAAGGATATTTTAAATTCCAATGACCATTGGATATGCTTCGATCAGGTCTTGAATAATCAAGAGCCCCCCCTTTCTTTTTACTAAAAGAATCCGAACTAAACAATTTATGTCTCGTTGGATCATTAGTTACTGATAGGTCAGAGATATATCTTTCTTCGAGAGAAAAAGAATGAACATTTATTTGATCTTGATCCTTGTGGAGATAAAAACAGACAATACTGGATCTGCACGTACCTACTGCTAATATCCATAAATGACTTGTTTTTGGTAATAGATGAACATTACCATAAGTATATTCAGGTGCATGGTAGACATCGGTACTCCAGTGCATTTCTCCCTCTGATTCCGAATAAATATGTTTTCGAACCTTCTCTTTAAAATTTAAAGTGGATGTTCCGGCACGAATCTCAGCAATCACTTGTTCTGATTCTACGTATTGATCATTTTGAACTAAAATCAAACTTTTTGGGGGAATATTTACATTATGGATAATATCCTGACTTTCAATAGTTACATACAGGTCTATAGAACATAGAAAAGCAGGATGTCCATGACGGGTACGTGTGGGATGAACCAAATCCTTATTGAATTTTATTTTTCCATTAAAGGGAGCTCGTACATGTTCGGCAGTACCGCCCGTGAATACTCCTCCAGTATGAAAAGTTCTTAATGTTAGTTGAGTCCCTGGTTCCCCAATTGACTGACCCGCAATAATACCTACAGCTTCTCCCAATTCGACCAGGTCACCGTGAGTGGGACTCCGACCATAACATAATTGACAGATCCAAGATGTACTCCTGCAAGTAAATGGAGTTCGAATATATATTGGTTGTGCTCGAAAGGTTATGAATCGATTGACAAGTCCAATCCCAATATCTTGATTTCGGGCGGCAATGCATCGTAGACCTATATATATATCGTCTGCTAATACACGACCAATTAGTGTTTGGATAAAAATGCGTTCCGTCATCCCATTTCGAGGACTTACGGAAATACTTCGAATAGTACCACAATCCGTTCTGCGTACAATAATGTGTTGAACTACTTCAACAAGTCTACGTGTGAGGTATCCAGCATCTGATGTTCGTACAGCAGTATCTACAACCCCTTTACGGGCTCCATAGCAAGAAATTATATATTCCGTCAAAGAAAGTCCTTCGCGTAAATTGCTTTGAATGGGTAAATCAATCATTTGCCCTTGGGGATCCGACATTAATCCTCTCATACCTACTAATTGGTGTACCTGAGATGCATTTCCCCTAGCTCCTGAAAAGGACATTAAATGGACTGGATTAGAGGGATCAGTCATCCGAAAATTAGGATTCATTTCTTGTCTCAAATATTCGCTGGTAGCATACCATATTTCAATGGATTGACGTAATTTTTCTACCGCATGGACATTCCCATAATGATGGTGTCTTTCCAAAATTAAACTTTGTTGTTCAGCATCTTGGACTAACCACCTCTTAGAAGGTATTGTTAAAAGATCATCAATTCCTAATGAAATGGATGTAGCAGTGGCTTGCTGGAAACCCAAAGTTTTAACTTGATCCAGGATGTGTGATGTATATGCCATCCCGAAGTGATCTATTAATCTGCTAATAAGTCGTTTCATGGCAGCTCCATCTATCACTTTATTGTGAAAGACCAGATCGGCCCGTTCTGCCATAAGTAAGTACCTCCCTATTCTGCTGAGTAGGATTCTACAATGGGTCTGAGTCAGTGATTTGAAAACTTCCTTTCCTCAATCTTGATTCACGTAGAAATTCGGGAATTATGATATCAGTAAAGCCCTAGCCAAATTAAACTCTCATCAGTATCGGCTAATTACTTAGTTTAGCTAGTGTATAAGTAGGCTCGACAAAACCCCTGTATGGCTTCTTCTATTTCTCGATAAAAAGAAATATGACCAACGGTGGTTCGAATGTATATACAACGGGTTTCTTTTTTTACACTTCTTACTATTAAATAGTGTCTATAAATTTCATGGTAGGTACCAAAAGATTCATATTGAACTTCGACGGG